AACGAATTCTCTAGCATTTGACTCCTTATCACCGAAGAGTTTAGTCGTACACTTGAAAGATAGCCCAGAAAATAGAAGGGATGATTATATAATTGCTTTATATGGATCCTGGCCGGTTGAGACCACAAGTAAAAATGACATTGCCAAAAGTTGACAAGGTGAGATTTCCATTTCTTTATCAGAAGACGAGCCCCCCTTGAAGCCAGAATCGATTTTCCTTGATATCTGACATAATGCATAAAAGGGTCTTTGAACAACCATAGGGTTTTCTGAAAATCGTTACAAAGCACTACTACAAGATATTCTATTTTTGCATAGAAATGTGTTCGCTCAAGAAAGGATCCAAAAGATTTTGATCGTAAATAAAAGGGTTGTTTACGGAGAAAAATGAATATGAATTCACATTCATATACATGAGAATTAGAGAGGAACAAGAAGAATCTTTGATTCTCTTTTGAAAAAGGGGAAATGGAATTTTTTGGAGTAATGAGACTATTTGAATTCCAATACTCGTAGAGAGAGAATCGCAATAAATGCAACGAAGGAGTATCTTGTATCCAAGAGTGAAGGGTTTGAACCAAGATTTCCAGATGGATGGGGTGGGGTATTAGTATATCTGACACATGATTTAAATGTGATAACTTGTCCTCGAAAAAGGGAAATATTGAATGAATAGATCGTAAATTATGAGATTTTGCTATTTCTTTTTCTTCTAGGGAAGATACCAATCGCAGCGAGAATGGAATTTCCACAACGACTGCAAAACCCTCCGATATCATTTGAGAATCAAAATGATTGTTGTGCCCAACGAATCGATTTTGATTAGAATCATTAACCGAAACAATCAAACGATTCTGTTGATGCATTCGAGTAATTAAACGTTTCACAATTAGTGAACTGGATTTATTGTCATGATCTAAATTTTCCACCGGTTCATAAAGAATCGATCCACTTAAAGCATGACCATGAGCAAGCGCGTAGATATATTCCTGAAATAGAAACGGATATAGGAAGTATTGTTGCCGAAATCCATCCATTTCTAAATATCCTTGTAGTTCCTCCATTTCCGTTTGAAATTACACTTGAACCAAATGGGGGATTTCTTGAGTTATCAAATAATACATAGTACGATACGGTCAGAACAAGGTATATAGTAAGAAAAGAATAGATACCCCGGAGCCAGAAAGGACAATCAACGGATCCTATTTCCATCCAATTTATTTATGTTCGTTATAGTTACAAGAGATGGTTAGAAATCCTTTATTTTTACAACCCGATCACTCTTTTGACTTTGGAATAATGAATTTTGATCAGTATACCGTTTCTTCTACACATTCGTCTCCACTACATAATAGAGAACATAATAGAGAATAGTTAGGATTCATGAAAAAAAAAAAAGGAATTGATGATCCACTCACAAGAGAACCCTTTCCCACATCAGGCACTAATATATTTTTAACGTCTAATTAGATCGGGTAATCATTCGAATTAAGAACAAACAGAAGCTCGTTGCTTTTGGTTTCCCTATAATTGGAGCTATAGGGCTCTATCCATTTATTCACTCGACCCAACTTGAATTGATTTGACCCCTTTCCAAGATAAAGAATCAAAACAAGATTTTGTATCGATCCGTTAAGGATGAAGTATTCTAAGAGTTCTCCATTGATACGACATGCTGTTTTTTCCTTTCATTCCCTTTCAGGATCAGTCGTGGTCTTACAAACTCTACCAATGGTATGGACGAATCCGTTGCTTCATCAAAATGTGTAAAAGACCATAGCCGCACTTAAAAGCCGAGTACTCTACCGTTGAGTTAGCAACCCATATAAATAGGGTGTGTAGATACGATCGGAATAAAAAATAAATAAAGAGATTCGATTGCCCGACCTCGTCAAAACATTGAACTAGCAACAGATCAAAAAGAAAGATTTGATGATCAATTGTGAACATAAAAATGAACAGAGATCAGATGAAAATACAACAGATTCTGGGATAAATTATAGAGAAAATCTAAATAGATGTAAAAATTGATAGACTACCCATACTCTATTTTTTTTTTTCATTATATTAACTAAGATACTTCTTGATGTCACAACGAAATTGACGAACCCATCGTTTGAGTGAAATAAAGAAACAAACTTATGAAATGTGGATAAATAGATCTATTTATCCACGATCGAATTATATTTGTTCGATACACCATTGTCAATATGAATTGAATGTTGAGAAAACCAATTCAATAAATAAAACAAGGACTTGTGTTGGAGTGACACTACAACATAGATAAGGGATGAAGTATGAGTGGGGAAATAAATAAGTAATTCCGGTAGGAAAAAAATGTCGGGTTTAGTCAATATTTATTCAATAGAGGTATAATAAGCAAGATTGACCTTTTGTTTGTTGGTGGAGTCCCAACGAAAACCATCTGATTGATGGTAATCCCATAATTTCCCAGTTATTTCATCTATTCACTCAATCTTTTTTCTATCTGTCTCATATCAAGAGAAGATATTTTTTTTATAGTTCTATGATACGGGGTCATGTGGGAGCAACAATGAATAGAGAATAGAGAAAAAAAAATAAGGAATGGTGGAGAAACAATTAGACAAAGCTAGATACTGGGCACCCCCCCCCCCTTTTTTTTTTATTTCATTAATTTCATTTGATTAATTCGAAATTCCTTAAATACCTCCGCCTTCTTTGAAATATCATGAACAGTTCCTGTAGGTTGAGCGCCTTTTTCAAGGAAATATAGAATAGCGGAAACATTTGAATAAGTTTGGTTCTTTATCGGATCGTAAAAACCCACTTTACGAAGATCTCTTCCCTCTCTTCGGGATCGAACATCAATTGCAACGATTCGATAGATGACTCATTGGGATAGACATAAATGAACAACCCCCCCTAGAAACGTATAAGAGGTTTTCTCCTCGTACGGCTCGAAAAAGAATGATTCGAATTTATGTATTGTAGTGGCAAATAGATCCACAAAATCATCAATTAGACTATGATTTGAGTCATTTTTTTTTTTGTTCTTCCTTCCTGAAAAAAAAAAAAAAAGAAATCTCATTCGTACTCATAACTCAAGTTGGGTAATTCTCAAAGAGCTCGAAGGGAAATCCTTAGACATTTATTGAGCCGTCTCTAACCTCTTTTGTTTGTCTCGCCTAGAGTCGATTTTATTTCTTCCCCATTCTTATCTAGTTGTTGAGACAATTGAAAACGGTGTTTCCTTGTTCCGGTATCCTTTATTTTATCTTTGCTTTGAATCCTTGGGTTTAGACATTACTTCGGTGATCCTTAATTGTTTCAAAATGGTAGCAACATACCTTTTGTTATTTCGTTCTATGGAAACGATTGATTCCCCTGTGATACACTTTTGATCGGAATTGGTAAAACTATTTCGACAAATTCATTTTACTTTTTTTTTTACTTGTTCGAACTTGATCCTTTCAATTTCTATACCGAAGGATATACTTACGAAGTTGTTCCAACTTATTGATTGGCATTAACCCTAGATCCTTCTCTCTGCTAAATGAACCAATTCTTTATGCTCGAGCTCCATCATGTGCTATATTATAATTATATTATTTTATTACAACCCCAAAATTGGGGTCCTAGTGGAATAGAACAAACTATGTCGAGCCGAGAGCATCTTCTTTGATATATAAAATGGTGGGTACAAGAATCCACAGCCAATAATGTCCTTCAAGTCGCACGTTGCTTTCTACCACATCGTTTCAAACGAAGTTTTACCATAACATTCCTCTAATTTTGGACCGGTATGGAATTGATTCAATATGGAATCATGAATAGTCATTGGCTCAATCGGTATATAGTATATGAAGTCCTCCATACTTTCATTTTCATATATGGATCTGGAGAAGTCTCAGCAAGAATATAATTTAACCCCATATTTTATTAGAAGAATGAAACACATTTATAAAAAACACGAAGAAATGCGTTGCTTAACACTTCTTTACATCTTCAACAAAAACAATTTCAAGAATTTCCTACTTCGACATCATTACTGGAAATAAGTTTTCCAGTAAAGACTGAATTGAATCTCTAAATCCATCAACAAGTCGGTACAACGAGGATCTAAAAATGTTTAGCAGATATCTGATTAATTAAATCAGACGCGAATTTGATCATCATAAGAGACCTCTATGTTTCCTTTCCGATTGAATCATCAATAACTTAAACCAGATAAATGGGTCAAGAAACAAATCCAATTGTTTTGTTTTCTTGGGGATGGATAGAAGGGGCTCATGAAAGAAAAGATTAAGGTCGGTATTCTTTCAGGTATTCTTTCATCTGATTGATAAAATCAGAATCGTAGGAGTCTGATTTTATCGTATTCATCAGATACACCAAACAAGTGTTACCGGGGGTAATCGTGGGTATTTAAGGGATCGCAGACCTTTTTCGCCAAAACTGAAACACCGGTGTCACTGATCACTGAAATAGAACAATAACAATACATATAGGCATGGTTCATTTTCTACAGATTTTTCCTTACTTCAGATTCAGGAATCTTTCCATAAAGTAAAGTGAATGTATGAATCTCCCCCCTCCCCCAATTGATCGCTACATCGATTTCCAATTATTCATTGGAGCCAAATCAAATACAAAATAAAAGAAATTAGGTCCAAAGAAAATAATCTGTTCCGTATTGAATTTTCTTGTTTGTTAATAAGATCTGGATGACAAGGGTCTTGAAATTGATACCTTCCTTTCCTTTGCGGATTAACTCATATCGACACGAATTCCATGGGGATCATGAATCATACCCAAAGCCAATTTAAAAGGATCTTCTTATGGGATGCTATCCTGTCTTGTATAAGTACAAAGCAAAATGGGTTCATATCAATTCGTTGTTACTATTTTGTTTGATTTTGTCCCACCCCAGTCTCAGGAGCTTTAATTCCAGCGATGGAATTAATACCAAGAACCCCCCCGTTTTTTAGGATTCAGGATCCACATAGAATTAGTCATTTTGTCTACCCTATCTTTATTTATATTTACTTTAGGGAAGGTAGAGACTTCTCTTTTATTTCGCATTTCGACTCAGAATGCATCATGTGAGAATCCAAATATCATAGATATGGGGCATAAAGTTTATCCAAATGACTAACTAACCTTCAATAGGAATATGGGCGAGGGGGCGAACATACGCTGAATGGCCCACCCAGTTTTTTTTTTTTGAATTTAACTTTGATCTTTGTTCCCATCCTACCTATATCAAAAAAGATATTTATTTCCATCCACATGTCATTGATACTCGATCCGTTTGTTTGTGAGAAACAAAATCGGAAGGGAAGATATGATTCTATAGAAGAATCATTAGAAATCACAAAGAAAGATTGGATCACAATGTATCCAACATTACACCCTTAAATAGAAGATTGTTAAAAAGAACAATCTTTGTTATGATAGAATTGGTCTGGGACGGAAGGATTCGAACCTCCGAGTAACGGGACCAAAACCCGTTGCCTTACCACTTGGCCACGCCCCATTTTTATTTCTATTCGACACCGATAAACACTAATATCGGTATTGGTTGTTCGTCAATTCCAGCCCCAATATCTATTGAATTGGTTGTTGCTATGATTCTACACATGTAGATGTAGAATCAAAATGAATTTATTGATCATTACATATAATTCAATTAAGATATTGTATGTAAGGTATGATTCCTTCTATTCTCATTTGAGAATTGAAGGATTTTTGATTGAGGGAGTTCAAAGAAAAAGAAAGATTTTGCGGCCTACTTTCCCTTCTTTCTTCATTTTCCCCTTATATCAATAACCCAATAATAATGAAATTTTCTCCAAGAACAAAATGTTTGTTATGCTTAATATCTTTAGTTTGATCTGTCTTAATTCTGCCCTTCATTCGAGTAGCTTTTTCTTCGCCAAATTGCCCGAAGCTTATGCTTTTTTCAATCCAATCGTAGATGTTATGCCAGTCATACCTGTGCTCTTTTTTCTCTTAGCCCTTGTTTGGCAAGCTGCTGTAAGTTTTCGATGAGATCTTTAATACTGTCTTAGAAACATTCATGATTTATTCGATAAAAAAAATTCTATTCTTAAGAATTGATAAGATCAGATAATGAACCCTCGACTCAAACATGGAAATTCTTTTTGATAACCGAGATGAATCGGAATCACCTCATTTCTTCATTCCTTCTGGGGGTCGAAGACCCTATGTATGGTCCCTACAATACCTAATTGTAGGTATGAGAGATCTTTTTGTTAACGAAAGAATCAGAATCTTATTACAAATTCATTCCTGCAAATTCCTTATGTTTTCTAGAAACCGCTTCTTTTCTTGGTGTCAAAACGGAATATGTGGTACAAAAACGGAGAATCTATTCCCCTATTTCCCCCAAAATGATCTTGGAGATTGTGTAATGCTTACTCTCAAACTCTTCGTTTACACAGTAGTGATATTCTTTGTTTCTCTCTTCATCTTCGGATTCCTATCTAATGATCCAGGACGTAATCCTGGACGTGATGAATAAAAAAATCAGGGGTTTTTCCTTGCTCGATTTCTGAATTTTCTTAGTATTTTCTTTCTCCATTCCATACATTTAACTATAGAGAAAGGGGGTTAGAGATTTTTTCGAATTCGAAAGGGAAATATCAAGTGATCAGAAGAAACGGAGAGAGGGGGATTCGAACCCTCGGTACAAATAATTCGTACAACGGATTAGCAATCCGCCGCTTTAGTCCACTCAGCCATCTCTCCAAATTTTAAAAGGATAATTCCTATGTGACGCGTGAAGTAAAGGTTGATAAAAGTTTTTCCTTATCTTTCTTTATTCTATAAATATAGACGAATTTGATCAATCATCAATTCCCTTTAGATAATGATTCGAAACAGATATCTCCAATAGAAAGAGTCCCTCTTTGATTTCGTCCGAAAAGTTCTTTCTTTTATTCCCCCGGCCTGGCCAGTCCCTAGCCAGGCCATTCCTTGTTCCAATGAATCATAGATCAAATTATTTATTTGATTTGAAAATGAAAATGCTTGTTATTGAAGCAGCAACAAGGCTATTCCTATGATAGGAGTGTCATTTCTTATTATGTTTTTCCTTTTCTCGATTTACTTAAATGGAATAAAAAAAACATACTTTTTTCTATTATAATAGAACTCATATATTTCTTCAAAGAACATGTTTGAACCTGAACCCTTGAGTCCACAACCAAAACAATAGGATTTTTCACTCGATCCAATCGACCCGAATTCATAAGATTTGGCAGTTGAATGAATAGGAAAAGGAGTAGCTTCGAAAAAGAAAAATGGAGCTTTGGATTCTTGTACAACTCAACTCATTTTTATGTTCCGACTTCAATGGCTCTTTCGGGCCGGGACTATCAGTAACAGCTTCCCGATAAAAGCTTGTTATTGAAATGAACCTCCTTCTCCTATTTTATCAAGTCTCCCCGTCAGAGCACAACATGTCAGCACCCCAATTTTCATGATTCTGATCCT